TGAAATTTTACCTAACTCGGTGTAATAGATGTAATGCATGAAATACATATGAACGTAGGAATAAAGAGACTTTGATACTCAAATTGGAATTTGCAACAACTACAAATGAAATACAAAGGAATTGGGAAATTCTACTTAGACTTATGGAGTTTTGTATAGAATATCTATATCAAAACAAAAGTGAGTCAATTTCTACCATTATTATGATATTACAATCCGATTGGGTACTAAAAATGGATTCGGGATTTAATCTGCTCCATGAGATAAAGACATAATCATTAGAAACAATACAGAATTTTTTTTAACAACATGGAACTTTTTCGTGGATTCCTCTGTTCAAAAAAAAATTCGCATAGAAGAGAGATATTTTACCTATACCTATATATTTTTTTTAGTAGAATTCGTAGAATACACTTGGAGGGTGTATGAAGACTTGTATTTATTAAACATGTGCAGATATAACTTAACTATAAGTTATATATATATCTCCTCCTTTATTAGAGTTCTATTCGGGACACCACATGTCATGCTCTATGAAAATTTCTATTTTCTATTTAACGAAAAATTGAATCTCGAAAATTCCCTATTATAATTTTAATTGAGAAGGATTTTTTTATGGAAACAAATCAATACGGATTAGTAATGATTAGTTATGGATCAATTTTGATTTAGTTAGGTAAGGTATCAATTTGGGGATTTTTTTCTTATATCATTAGGGAAACCTAATTTTCAATTTTAATCCCAGAATCATTTATGAATTAACAGTCAATAGTTAAAGTTAACGGTTCCCCTTTGTCCTGAATTTTGGCTTTTGTGACTGAAAATCCAATCCACATTTGATTTTTTATTTTCTTTCAATAGAAAAGTTTTTCGGTTTTTAGTTTTAAATATTGTGTGTTGTAAGATACTATCAATCGAAGAGATAGAGCCAATCCAAACAAAAAGGGGGAGGCCCCTCTTTTAGGAAGGGGATTAAGGAAAAGAGGATTCAAGAAACAAGTAGAATAAAAAAAAAGAAGTTTATAAATCCCCTCCCAAAAAAAAGAATATTATCATCTATTTTGTATCGTTTTGGCGGCATGGCCGAGCGGTAAGGCGGGGGACTGCAAATCCTTTTTCCCCAGTTCAAATCCGGGTGTCGCCTCATCAACAAAAGAATCGAAATACCTTCTTCTGTTTTGCCGATATAACTTTATCATTTTTTTTTCCAGCAGAAGTAAGCAGAAGAAAAAGCCTCTTTAGATTTACTTGATTCTAAGCATCGTTAGGGGTTCCGTTCTCTAAAATGTTATAAATCCTTGCGTCTAGGTTTCAAGGATTTATTAGAGTAATGAAAAAAAGAATCGTTAAATCTTGATATGATAGCCCTTCGACTACTAATGTAGTGTCTACTGACTGGGTCTTGGATTAGATTGAATAGACAGATAGGGAATCTAATTGATTTTTTAGTTACGGAAAGGGAGGAAGATACTTTCATATACGGACTCATGAAAATATCTGAGTGCTCGAGCATTCAATCAATATTATATTGAATGGATAATTGGCTTTTTCTTAAAATCTTTTAAAAAGTGATAATATTAAGTAAAAAAATAAATTCTTTCTTTTCGGTAAGCTCAAGTCACGCATGTAATAGGGCATCTCCCGATTGTCTGTATGAAACAATCGGGAGACTGTAAAGATTAGACCAAATGAGAAAGGAATAGAATATTAGGGGTATGTGATAGATAGTGATCTATCTAGATTCTCTATTTTTATACTTTTTACTTCATGTAATGAAATGCAGGGCAACAAAAGAAAGACTAGGTCTTATTATTCCTAGACGTTACTAACACTCCTTTGATACTTCTAAGAGTTTCTCTCCGTCTTTTATTTACTTGTGCTTAATGTTTTTCGATTATACTCGAAATCATATATCATATATATAATAAATAACTTGTTATAATTAGATTTTTTGGATTGTTTCATCAACGCTGTTGTGTCCAAATCTCTTTTTGACTATGCGCTAGTGATTCCACTATTATTAGTGAACAATAATGATTCGTGAGCAATAATGATTAGTGAGCAATAATGGAATAATTCTTTTATATTCATAGAGATAGGGGACATAATTCACATGGATATGGTAAGTCTCGCTTGGGCTGCTTTAATGGTAGTCTTTACATTTTCCCTTTCACTCGTGGTATGGGGAAGAAGTGGACTCTAGAGGTACTACTAATTGAAGAATCAAACTGTATCGATTGTTTTTTAGATTGTTCTGCAAAGCTTTTTTATTTCATTGGTTGTTGTTTTTGGTTTCTCTTTTTTTCTTTGATTTTTCTTTGAACAGTAAGTAAAAAAAAGAGTTCTATTATTATTATAAGTTTTTAAGTGGATACATACTTTCGACACGAAAGAACATAGACATAGCGGTTGTCCAATGAAATACTACGCATAATAATATACTACCCCATAATAAGATAGTACCTCGAGGTAGCCATCCACATATTACGTGCGATTGTTTTATTGATTATGATTTTAGTTATTTTCTTGGATTTATGCTTGTTTTATGGAACTAATTTCATATCATGGTTCAAACGTTAAAGATGGGGTTTGCGAATTTTTTTCGAAATCCGAAGATAAAAAGTTGTTCCCACGGAACCGAACCCCTGGATCATCTGTGAACTACTCAATCAATTACTTCTTTAGAATGCTAAAAAAAGATTACTCTATTTTTTTTATTAATGCCCATAATATTTTTTTCCTTTATTGATGGTGGGTATCGGAATTCATATTGAAAAGAATGAGAAATCTCGAAATTAGAATCGTAAGAGTAAAAGTGGCCTTTCGATTATTTCATTTCAGATTCATTGGAATGAATCAACATAAATTATGAAGCAAAGAAATAGAATTGGCCCACTATGTATATTATATCAATTACATATATGTAATTGATTGATATGATATCTATATATAAAAATAAAGATATATATTGTAGATTCATCCATATTCAACCTGTATTTTTATACAGTACAATTTTATACACTTCAATAACAATAATAGATAGTATGGTAGAAGGATTCATATATTTCTTTCTACCATACTATCGGATCTCATAGAATACCTCTCTCGTAGAATACTGATAATTCTAGTCCGCCCATTTCATTTATTTAAGACGCGAAATTTTAATCCTTTTCGTTTCATTTTTCTTATGGATAAGAACAAAAAAGTCAAGTTTAATTCAACTTAATCACCTTGACTGATTGTTTTTACATATATTATAAGTAAAAATGCGGTAGGAACTAGAATGAACAGTGCAGTAGCAATAAATGCGAGAATATTTACTTCCATAATCTCATCGTTTCATTTTTTTTTCGCAATAACTCGGGATTTAATCCCATAGAGATGATAAATGTTTCGCTTGTAAATTCAATGGGATGCATTAAATCTCGATGATATCGAATCGTATTAAAATATCATATCATGAATAACAATATCAGAGCTATCAAATCGATTCATCGTCGAGAATTGAATTGTATAACATAGGAAGATCTTTTATCCATACCGAATTCAAACAAAATGGGATTCCTGATCCAATCAAGAATTTCTTTATTTACTTTATTTATCATTTTTTTCTCTAATCTACTGCCCCTCTCTTGTCCAATGCAATCATCTGATGAAATTTCATCAGACTATCTTTACCCTCACATTGGTTATAAACAAACTCAAGCAAATAATAGCAGCGAAATTCAAAAAAGGAAAAGGAGGGAGGTTCAAACTAAACCCCTTCCTTTTTTTGTACTGATCAAATCTTCTTAAAAAAAATAAGAAAGATCCCGTTTGGAATCAAATTCATTTATCTTATTTGTTCTCTCTTTCACAGGAAAGGAAGAGATGAATTGATGTATTTTTTTTTGTTGGATTTGGATCCATCGGGACTGACGGGGCTCGAACCCGCAGCTTCCGCCTTGACAGGGCGGTGCTCTGACCAATTGAACTACAATCCCAGGGAAATAAAGTGTACAACATATATTTATGATTTAATTTCCTTCAAACCCTTTCTATGTAGATTTTAGATTAGAATTGTCATATTCTAACAGAGACGCGAGTAATAGATTGATATACGCGGGGACATGCACTTTAGTGAGAGGAGCGTGGATTAATAGTTATTTTTTCGTTATTGTCAAATTAATTGATAATCAATCTGTATTCTTTTTTTTTTTTAATTTATTTTTTTCTGAAACTTTATATTTACAGATCCTGACCTGATATGAGTCGAGATCATTATCAAGATCCGAATTTGTGGGAAAAAAAAAATAGAAAAAATAACAGTAGAGAGAGATATCAGAAAATAGGAGTTTTTTTTTATTTTATTCTTCCGTATCAAGCATTTCCGTAGAAGGACAAATGGGTTATATTATTTCATGGTGGATCCGAAAATTGTTGGGCCGAGCTGGATTTGAACCAGCGTAGACATATTGCCAACGAATTTACAGTCCGTCCCCATTAACCGCTCGGGCATCGACCCGGGAAGAATCAATTCGAAGCTTATTGATAATCCATGATCAACTTGCTTTCGTAGTACCCTACCCCCAGGGGAAGTCGAATCCCCGCTGCCTCCTTGAAAGAGAGATGTCCTGAACCACTAGACGATGGGGGCATACTTGCCCGACTACCATCATACTATGATCATAGTATGAATAGTTTTTTGAAATTGTCAATATAAATATAATGGAATAATATGACTCAATTTGAAGGATTTTTCTGTCTTTCATTATTCCATAGAATTTTTTGATTTGTCATTTATATTTATGAATCGTTCATTCTAATCACCATTATCTAAATAATTCTATATAGAAATTATTTTATTTTAAATTGCATTTTAATAATATACATAAATTTGAATACATAGTTATATTCATTACATATAGATAATTACATATAGAATATCAAATGAAAATAGTGATTAGAAGAAACGTCTAAAAAATGAAAAACAAAAAATGATAAATATTCGAAAAGAAAAA